TTATATTTTAAGAAAAACAAAAGAAATTGGTTCATTTTTTAAATTATTTTAAATTTTTGAAAAAATAATAAAATTTTTAAAAAAAATCAAAATTTTATGAAAAAATCTTAAAATTTATTCAAAAAATTGATTTTTTTTTAATTTTTTTTTTAAAAAAAAAAAATGGCTTAAATTTTAATCTTATTTTTCTTAATAAATATTTACTATATATGTATACATATAAAATTTATAAAGTTGGGCACCTGGCTAAGGCCTGCCGGAATGAGAGCCGGAGTGACCGCTGCTTCCGCTGCTACTCCAGGGATCACAAGGCAGCGGAGTGCAGCACAACTGTGAAATGCGGACGATGCGGCAAAGAGGGCCACCGCACTACAGGAAGATGTCCTCTGACCCTGGCTGGCAGGGACTAAATGGTTCTTTTAAGAGCCGATAAATGGCCCTTGTTAGGGCCGTGCACTGAATTGAAACGGCTCTTTTCAGGGCCATGAATTGAAGTGGTCCTTTTCAGGGCCTTAAATGGCCCTTTTAAGGGCTGGTTGGTGGCTCATTCCAGGGCAGATATGCGGCGCCACTTGGAATCGTGAGATCCGCTGGTGTATGACCAGCCCTTTTCAGGGCCACCAGTTGGTCGAGCGGTTCTGAGTGGGGCCGTGGAAAAATCCATACCATGGAAGAGGCGGCAACGCCCATACCACGCTGTGACTGAAGTAATGCCATTGGCTGGTTCCGGTCACAGCGGAGGGGAAAACAGAGTTAGGTTTAGTGGGTATTGGATTGTACAATGATTGAAGTGGTCGACTAGCGGCCACAATGAGTGCAATTCTGAGCCCCACACACGGGGGGTCTGGTGGTGCGGACCCCTTACGGTGCGTAAATGCATTCCCCTCTGTATAAAAAAAAAAAAAAAAAAAAAAAAAAAAAAAAAAAAAAAAAAAAAAAAAAAAAAAAAAAAAAAAAAAAAAAAAAAAAAAAAAAATAAATTATTTATTTTTATATTAAAAATTTTTTTTTTTTTTTTTTTTTTTTTTTTTTATATTTTTGATCACTAATTAAAAAAAAAAATATTATTTATATATTAATACTTATTTAAGTTTAATAAAATATTTATTATAAATTATTATTTAATTTACTATAATAAAATATTTATTAGATGGTTTTATTAAAAAGTACCATAATCAAAAAAAAATGTTTAGATATAAGAAAAGAGAAATTCTCTTTCAGAGAAGTTATCAGTCTTAAATTGATTTGATATATTTTTTTTTATGAAAACTTGGGGTTTTGTGATGTAGTAAAGCTAATATTCGATTTTGGGGGAAATTTGATTTTAAATTAGTTTATTGTATTAATTTTTTTCTTCTATGACCGGAGAGATAAAAGTACCATAATCAAAAAAAAATGTTTAGATATAAGAAAAGAGAAATTCTCTTTCAGAGAAGTTATCAGTCTTAAATTGATTTGATATATTTTTTTTTATGAAAACTTGGGTTTGTGATATGGTAGAGCTAATATTCGATTTTGGGGGAGATTTGATTTTAAATTAGATTATCGTGTTAATTTTTTTCTTCTAAGACTGGAAAGATAAAAGTACCATAAACAAAAAAAAATGTATAGATTTAAAGAAAAGAAATTCTCTTTGAGAGAAGTTATCAGTCTTATTTTGATCTGATATATTTTTTTTAAAAAAAACTTTTAGGGTTTGTGATATGGTAGAGCTAATATTCGATTTTGGGGGAGATTTGATTTTAAATTAGATTATCGTGTTAATTTTTTTCTTCTAAGACTGGAAAGATAAAAGTACCATAAACAAAAAAAAATGTATAGATTTAAAGAAATTTGATTTTTGTTTTTTAATTTAATTATATATTTTTTATGCATGTAAGGTTTTTCAAGATTAATATTTCTTAATGGGAATTATTAAATTTTCAGTGTTTAATTTTTTTGTTTAAATTTTTTTATTAAAGAAAAATATATTTATAATAGTACAATGTTGTGCCAGCATTCGCGGTTATACATCATTATTAAAATTAATTTTTTTTGGTTATAAGATTTTTATTTTTTAAAGTTTTTTTATTTAGGTGAAATTTATAAAATTTAATTTTTTTATTCTTATAAAGCTTTTTAAAAAACCAGGATTAGATACCCTGTTATTAAGAATAATTTCTGGGTAGTAAAATTATTTTTAAATTCAATGGATCTGGCGGTTTTTAAATCTTTTTAGAGGAACCTGTAATTTAAATGATAATCCACGATTTTTTTTACCTTTTTTTTCTTGTATATCTCTGTCGTGAATGTAATGATAATTAAATTTTCTTAAAAATTATTTTTAATATGTTAGGTCAAGGTGCAGTTATAAATAGGTTATTATGGGTTACATTAATTTTTGTTTGTGAATATTTTTTTTAATTTAAATTGAATTTGGATTTAAAAGTAATTTTATTTTTTTAATTTTTTGAATTAGTTCTTAAAAATGTACATATCGCCCGTCACTCTCATAAAGTGAGATAAGTCGTAACAAAGTAGATGTACCTGAAGGTGTATCTAGAATTCAAGTATATAATTATTTTATTTACAATAAAATTTAGAATATTATTTTCGTACTTGATTTTAAATTCATGAATTTAAGTTTTGTAATTTTATATTAATAAAATTTTTTTATTGTTTTTTATATAATTTTAATTAAATTATTTTTTTTTAGTTTATTTGTACTGTAAAGGATAAATTTTAAAATTTTAAAAGTAGAATTTATTTTTGTACCTTTTGTATCAGGGTTAATTAAAATTTAAAATTTATTTTTTTTTCTCGAAATTAAATTATTTAAATTAATTTGTATTTTATTGTTTAATAAATATTTAAAAGGTTAATTTGGTTTTGATATGAAATTCAATTTTAATTATATCTAGTTATCTAATAAATTAATTTAATTAAGGATTTAAATTTGTAAAATTTTTTTTTTTTTTCATTTTTATTTCTAATTTTAAGAGGGATAATCTTTTTAAAATTTTTAAAAATTTATTTTTTTTTTTTTTGTTGGTTTAAAATCTGTCATCATTTTAAGTTCGTTAAAGATTAATTAATATAATATAATTGTTTTTAAATTTTTATTGGATTTTTGAATTTAATTTTTTTTTTTTTAATAATGTTTAAATTAGTAAATTAAAATTTTTATTTAATGAATTCGGCAATTTAATTTTTCGCCTGTTTAACAAAAACATGGTTTTTTGATTATTTTTTTAAAATCTGGCCTGCTCAATGAAATTTAAATAGCCGCGGTATATTGACCGTGTTAAGGTAGCATAATAATTAGTCTTTTAATTGAGGTCTGGAATGAATGGTTAGACGAGAAAATTACTTTATTAAATAAATTTATTTGAATTTAATTTTTTAGTTAAAAAGCTAAAATTTTTAAAAGGGACAATAAGACCCTATAGATCTTAATTAAAATTTTTTTTTTTTTTTAATTTTTTTAAAAAAATTAATTTTAATTTTATTGGGGTGATAATTAAAATTTTAAACTTTTTTTTTTTTTTACATTTTATTTTTGGTTTATTTGATCTTTTTTTTTGATTATAAGATAAAGATACCTTAGGGATAACAGCGTTATATAATTGGAGAGTTCAAATTGATAATTATGATTGCGACCTCGATGTTGGATTAAAATTAATTGTGGGGTAGGTTTTACAATTTTAGGTCTGTTCGACCTTTAAAATTTTACATGATCTGAGTTCAAACCGGCGTGAGCCAGGTTGGTTTTTATCTTTTTAAAATTTATTTTGATTAGTACGAAAGGACTTTCATAAATATAAAATTTATTACTAATTTGGCAGATTTAGTGCTTTAAATTTAGAATTTAATAAAATAGTTAATTACTATAATTAGTAAATGTTTTTTTTTAGAGTATTATTTTTGATAATTTTTATTTTAGTTGGTGTTGCTTTTTTTACTTTATTTGAACGTAAAATTTTAGGTTATATTCAATTTCGAAAAGGTCCAAAGAAAGTAGGAGTTGTTGGTTTGTTTCAACCTTTTTCTGATGCTTTAAAATTATTTTCTAAAGAATTTTATTTTTTAGAATTTGGTAATTATATTATTTATTTTTTTGTTCCTATATTAGGATTGGTAATTTCATTAATTTTATGATTATTATATCCTATTTATTTGAATTTTATTTCATTTATTTATGGTTTATTATTTTTTTTATGTTGTTCCGGATTTGGTGTATATTTTATTATAATTGCTGGTTGATCTTCTAATTCTATTTATTCATTATTAGGTTCTATACGTTCTGTAGCTCAAAGAATTTCTTATGAAGTTTGTTTTTTTATAATTATTTTATGTTTAGTTATTTATATTGAGGATTTTATTTTAATTAACTTTTATTTTTTTCAGTTAAATATTTGATTTTTTTTTTTTTCTTTTCCTTTATTTTTTATTTTTTTTTCTTGTGTTCTTGCTGAAACTAATCGTTCACCTTTTGATTTTTCTGAAGGTGAATCTGAATTAGTTTCTGGATTTAATGTTGAATATAGATCTTTTAGATTTTCTTTGTTTTTTTTAAGTGAATATAGAAGAATAATATTTATAAGTTTAATGATTGTAATATTTTTTTTTGGTGCTGATTTTATAAATTTTTTTTTTTTTTTAAAGGTAGTTTTTTTTGTATTTTGTTTTATTTGAGTTCGTGGCACTTTTCCTCGTTATCGATATGATAAATTAATAAATTTATCTTGAAAATGTTATTTGCCTGTAGTTTTAAATTATTTTTTGTATTTTTTATTTTTAAGGATTTTTTTTTATTTCATTTTTTTTAGTATAAGTTAATAGAAAATTAATTCTTTTTTATATTTTCAAGATATAATGCTTTAAGCTTATTAACTTATTTTAGGAGTTTATCTCATAATTTAGTTAATATTGGATTTAAAATAAAAAATAAGAAATATAATGTTGTTAAGACTTGTCTTGTAAAAATGTAAGGTTCTTCTACTGGTCGTGCTCCAGTTCATGTTAATAAAATAAAAAGATTTACTATTGTTCAAAATATGAATTTATTTAATGGATATATAGATATTCTTTGAAATTTATTTTTTATGGAAAATGGTAAAGTTAAAAATATTAAAATTGATATTATTAATGCAATTACTCCTCCTAATTTTCTTGGAATAGATCGTAAAATTGAATAAGCAAATAAAAAATATCATTCGGGTTGAATGTGGATAGGGGTTACTATTGGATTAGCTGGTGAAAAATTTTCTGGATCTGTTGTTAATGTTGGATTTAAATTTATAATTGTTATAAATATTAATATTATAATTATTATTCCTATAATATCTTTTGTTGAAAAGTATGGATGAAATGGAATTTTATCAATTTTATTTTTTAATCCTAATGGATTTGATGATCCTGTTTCATGTAAAAAGATTAAATGAGTAATCACTATTAAAAGAAGAATAAATGGTAAAATAAAATGGAAAGTAAAAAATCGGTTTAATGTGGGGTTATTAACTGTAAATCCTCCTCAAATTCATTTTACAATAATATTTCCTACAAATGGAATTGCTGAAATTAAATTAGTAATTACAGTTGCCCCTCAGAATGACATTTGTCCTCATGGTAAAACATATCCTAAAAATGCTGTTGCTATTAATATTAATAAAATTAATGTTCCTGAAATTCATGTTTTTTTTAATTTAAATGATCCATAATATAAACCTCGTCTTAAATGTAAATAGATTAGAATAAAAAATAAAGATGCTCCATTAGCATGAATATTTTGTATTAATCATCCATAATTTACATCTCGTTTAATATGAATAATTCTTATAAATGCGTTTGAAATATTTGGTGTATAATGTATTGATAAAAATAGACCTGTAATAATTTGAATTATTAAACATGTTCCTAATAATGATCCAAAATTTCATAATAAAGAGATATTAGATGGTGATTTTAAATCAATAAGAAAATCATTTATAAAAGTTTTTTTTCGTATGGGTTTAAACATATGTTTTTTTTAAAGGTCCTTCAAATGTTGTTGAAATATTAGTTACTGAAATTATTGTTAATAAAATTATTAGTATAGTTATAATTGATAAATTTCTTTTATTTAAATTGAAAAATTTTCTTGTTGATTTTTGTTCTTCTTGTTCTGTTATTGAAAATTTATTTTCAATTATTTTTCTAGAAATTTCTATTGTTTGATCATTAATTCAGTTTAATATATAAATAATTAATATTAAAATTGTTAATTTTATAATAAAATTATTGAATTTGAATTTTTCATTTGATGCAATTCTTGCTATATAAATAAATATAATTATTATTCCTCCAATTATAATAATAAAAAGAATAAAAGAGTATCATGATGTTTGAGTATAAATTGATATATTTAAGCAAATTATTATAGTTTGGATAATTAATATGAATCCTAATGAAATTGGATGTTTTAAAATTGGTGAAATTATTGATAGATTAATTATTATTAATATTCTTAATTTTATTCAGTAAGTATTTTAATATAAAATTTTAGTTTTGGAGACTAATGATGAAATAATTTTCTTTACTGAGTTTTGAAGATGTAAATCTAATTTTGGTTTACAAGACCAATGTTTTTTTTAAACTATTAAAACTTATGTTTTATATTATTTTTATATTTTTTTTTGGTATTTTAACTTTAATTATGGTTCGTAGACATTTTTTAATATGTTTATTAAGAATTGAATTATTATTTATTTATTTATTTTTTTATTCTTTTTTTTTTTTTAATTTTTTTTTTTTTGATTATTATTTTTGTATTTTATTTTTAGTATTTGGGGTTTGTGATGGAGTTATTGGTTTATCTTTATTGGTTTATTTAGTTCGTAAAACTGGGAATGATTATTTTAGTAGACTTAGATTATGTTAAAGTTTTTATTTTATATTTTGTTTTTAACCCCTTTAACTTTTTTAAGAAGATGATTTATTTATATTTATGGACTTTTTTTTTTTTTTTTTTTTTTTTTTTTTTTTTTTTTTTTTTTTTTTTTTTTTTTTTTTTTTTTTTTTTTTTTTTTTTTGTTTTTTTTATTTTTTTTTTTTTTATAATTTATCTTGTAGTTTAGGTATAGATAAATATTCTTTTCTATTTATTTGTTTAAGATTAATTATTTGTTTATTAATAATTTATTCTATAATAAGTTATTCTTTTTTTGGTTTTAGATATTTTATTATTTATATAAATTTTCTTTTTTTAATGTTATTTATAGTATTTTCTGTTAGAAATTTTTTTCAGTTTTATTTTTTTTTTGAGTGTAGATTAATTCCAGTTTTTTTAATTATTTTTGGTTGAGGATATCAGCCTGAACGATTAAGAGCAGGTTTTTTTTTAATTCTTTATACTTTATTTGCTTCTTTTCCACTTTTATTATCTATTTTTTGGGTTTATAAATTTTATGGAAATTTTAATTTTTTTTTAATTAATTTTTTTAGAAATTATTATATTATATTTTTTATTTTATTTTCTTTTTTAGTTAAATTTCCTTTATTTGGTGTTCATATTTGATTACCAAAAGCTCATGTTGAAGCACCTTCTAGAGGTTCAATAATTTTGGCTGGGGTTATACTAAAATTAGGAGGTTATGGATTTATTCGTTGTTTACCTTTTATTTATTATTTTATTAATTTTTATAGTTATTTATTTATTAGATTAAGACTTTTGGGTTGTATATATGTTAGATTTTATTGTATAGTTCAAAGAGATTTAAAGATTTTAATTGCTTATTCTTCTGTTTGTCATATAAGTGTAGTAATTAGTGGTTTATTCACTATATCAGATTGGTGTTTATTAGGTAGTTTAGTTTTTATAATTGGGCATGGATTTGTATCTTCTGGTTTATTTTTTTTGGTTGGTCTTTGTTTTTCTCGTTTAGGAAGACGAAGATTTTTTATTTTAAAGGGTTTAATAAATTTGAGACCTTCTTTATGTATATTTTGATTTTTTTTTTGTATTTCTAATATATCCTGTCCTCCTTCAATTAATTTATTTTCTGAATTTATATTAGTTATTGGTTTATTATCTTGAAGATTTTATGTTTTTTTTTTTTTTTTATTTATTTTGTTTTTTTCTGCTTGTTATAGTTTAATAATTTTTTCTTTATCTCAACATGGAAATTTTTCATTTTTAATAAAAATTTATTCGGTTTTTTTTGTTTGTGATTATTTAGTTATTTTTTTTCATTTATTTCCTGTATTTGTTTTAATAATAAATATAAATTTTTTTTTTTTGTTCATTTAGTTTAAATTTATAAAATATTGATTTGTGGAATCAAAGTTCTTTAAGAGGTTGAACTATGACTTTTTGTTTAAATATTTTTTTTTTTTTTTTTTTTTTTTTTTTTTTTTTTTTTTTTTTTTTTTTTTTTTTTTTTTTTTTTGGTGTTTATTTTTATGAATTAAATTTGGTTATATTTTTTGAGTGAGTTATTTTTGATATAAATTCTTGTTCTTTAAGATGTATTTTTTTATTTGATTGAATTTCTTTTATTTTTGTATCTTTTGTTTTTTTAATTTCTGGATGTGTATTATTTTATAGTTTAGGATATATATCAGGTGATTTAAATTTAATTCGATTTTATTTTCTTGTTTTTATATTTATTTTAAGAATATTTTTTTTTATTTTTATACCTGATTTAGTTTGTATAATATTAGGCTGAGATGGACTTGGTTTAGTTTCTTATTGTTTAGTAATTTATTATAATAATAAAATTTCTTTAATTTCTGGTTTAATTACTGTTTTAATAAATCGTGTTGGTGATGTTTTTTTAATTTTGAGTTTAGGTTGATTTTTTAATTTTGGTTCTTGACATTATATATTTTATATATATTTTTTTGATAATAATTTTTTATATTTAATTTATTTTATTTTATTAGCTTCTTTTACTAAAAGTGCTCAATTTCCTTTTTCATTTTGATTACCTATAGCTATAGCAGCTCCTACTCCTGTTTCTTCTCTTGTTCATTCTTCAACTTTAGTAACTTCTGGTGTTTATTTAATAATTCGTTTTAATTATTTTATTTTTTTTATAGATACTTATTTAATGATGTTTTTATCTTTAATTACTATATTTGTTTCTGGTTTTAGTGCTTGTGTAGAAAATGATTTAAAAAAAATTATTGCTTTTTCTACTTTGGGTCAATTAGGATTTATATTTTTTATTCTTTCTTTTGGTTCTGTTATTTTATGTTTTATTCATCTTTTAATTCATGCTATTTTTAAATCTTTATTATTTTTATGTTCTGGATTTTTTATTCATTGTTTTTTTGGAAATCAAGATATTCGATTTATAGGTGGTTTAGTTAAGCAATGTCCTTTTGTTTCTAGATGTTTTTTAATTTCTTTAATATGTTTATGTGGATTTCCTTATTTTTCTGGATTTTATTCTAAGGATTTTATTATTGAAATTATTATTTTAATAAATATAAATTTTTTTTATTTTTTTTTTTTTTTAATTTCAGTTTGTTTAACTATAATTTATAGAATTCGCTTATTATATTATTTATTTTTTTCTAATTCTTTTTTTTTTTCTTTTATCTCTTTTAAGTATTGTTTTTATATAAATTTTTCTTTATTTTTTTTATTTTTTTTTTCTTTATTTGGTGGTTCTTTTTTATTTTGAATTTTTAATGATTTAGTTGTATTTATTTTGGATGAAAATTTAAAATATATTACTTTTTTTTTTTTTTTTTTTTTTTTTTTTTTTTTTTTTTTTTTTTTTTTTTTTTTTTTTTTTTTTTTTATTATTTTTTTTTTTTTTTTTTTAGCTCTATATGGTTTTTGAGATATTTTTCTTCATTTTTTTTTTATTATTCGGTTTTTTCATTTTAGTTTTTTTTTGAATAGATTATTAGAAGTTGGTTGATTAGAATATTTTATTTCTTCAGGTTTAATTGGTTTATTAAAGTGATTTGGATTTTTATTTGATAGTATTTTAATTAATAATTTTAGGATTTACATGTTTTTTTTTTTTATTTTTTATGTTTTTATTATTTTTATTTATTTAAGTAGCTTAATTAAAAGTTTAATATTGAAAATATTAAGATAGATTTATTCTCTTAAGTATTTATAAAATTTTATTTTTTTTTACATTGAAAATGTAATGTTTTATTTAAACTATATAAATAAGAATATAGTGATTTAACACTTTAAAGATAGTTAGCGGCTTCTTTTTATTTATTCTTTTAACTAGGGGTTTATCCATTTAATTCATTAACAGTGAATAGCTTCTATTTTAGCTTTAGTTAAAAGTATGGAGATTTTCTCTAAATTTAAGTCGAAATTAAATGTAATTTTACTTCTTTACTTTAAGGAAGATTAAATTTTTAATACTTTCTATTTGCAATATAGATGTTATTTTATAACTACAGCCCTTATTATTTTTTTCATTCTAATATCCCATTTTTTCATTCATGTATAAGTCCCAAGATTAAAATTATTAATATGATTGTTGTAAATATTAATCATTCTTTTAAATTAATTATTTTTGTTGATAGTGTTGGTAAAATTATTGAAATTTCAATGTCAAAAATTAGGAATATTATTGCTATTAAAAAGAATTGAATTGAGAAAGGTTTTCGTGCTGATGAAAATGGTGAAAATCCACATTCAAATGGAAGAGATTTTTCTCGTCTTGATTTTTTTTTTTTAGATAATTTGGTTGTTAAGATAAATATAATTAATAAAATTATTATTATTGAAATTCCTGTATTTAAAATTTTTATTATTCTTTTAAATATTAACCTTTTAGTTGGAAGCTAAATATACTTTTTATACTAAAAGAATAATTTATTTTCCTCATCAGTAGATTCTAATATATAAAAATAATCAAATGACGTCTACGAAATGTCAGTATCATGCTGCTAATTCAAATCCTGTATGATGAATAGAAGATAAATGAAAATTTTTTATTCGTAAAAATGATACTAAAATAAATGTTGTTCCAATAATTACATGTAATCCATGAAATCCTGTTGCTATAAAGAATGTTGATCCATAAATGGAATCTGAAATTGTAAATTGTGATTCTTTATATTCTATATATTGTAGGATTGTAAAATAGATTCCTAAAATAATTGTTATTAAAATTATTTTGTTTGTAAGTTTAAATTTATTTGTAATTATTAATTGGTGTGCTGATGTAATTGAAGCTCCTGAGGTTAATAAAATAATTGTATTTAATAAGGGAATTTCTATTGGATTAAAAGAATAAATTGATCTAGGTGGTCATTTTATACCTAATTCAATATTAGGTGATAATCTTGAGTGGAAAAAAGCTCAGAAAATAGAAATAAATAAAAATAATTCTGAAGCAATAAATAGAATTATTCCTGATTTTATTATTTTATTTACTTCTTTAGTGTGATTTCCTTGAAAAGTTGATTCTCTTGTTACATCTTTTCATCATAATGTTGAACATATAGATAATATTAAAATTCCTAAAATTATTGTAATTATTTCTTTTTTTTGAATTCATATTACTACTCCTAAAAGAAAAGTTATTGTATTAATAGATGTTAAGATTGGTCATGGTCTTGGGGTTACTATATGAAATGGGTGATTTTTATTCATATGGAATTTCTCTTGAATATAATGTTGATAAGGTTGAGAATACATAAGCTTGAATAATTGAAATTGTTGATTCAAATATTATAATTAAAATTTGAATTGGTAAAATAAATATAATTGTTTTTATTTCATTAATATTTCCTAATAAAGTTATAATTAGATGACCTGCAATTATATTTGCTGTTAAACGTACTGATAATGAAATTGGTCGAATAATATTACCAATTGTTTCAATTAAGATTATTATTGGTATAATTGCTGTTGGAGTACCTGTTGGTACTAGGTGTGAAAATATATAATTAGTGAAGTTTATTCATCCGTAGATTATAAGAGATAATCATATTGGTAAAGCTATTGATGTTGAAATAATAATGTGACTTGTTGGAGTAAAAATATATGGTATTAGTCCTATAAAATTTATTAATAAAATTGTTAAAAATATTGATTTTGTTATAATAAGAATTTCTTTTTGATGTGTAATATTTTTAAATTCTTTTATAAGGTTTTTTTCAATTAAGTTTTTAATTATTAATAGTCGTGACTTTGAAATTCAAAAATTTATTGGTAGAATTATTGTTGAAATTAAAATTATAATTCAGTTTAATTGTAATTTCATAGTTATTGGATCAAATGTGGAAAATAAAGAGTTTATCATTTTCAATAGAATGAATTTTTTTTTTTATTTTTTTTTGTTTTTTTGTAAATTGTTCTGAAGTAGGATATTGAATTAATAATTATTATATTTAATGTAATAATTATTAATAATTGTGTTCATATAATAGGTGATATTTGTGGAATCAAGGGACACAAAAAAATGTAATTTTTATTTGACAAATAAATGTTTTATTAAACTAATCTCTTTCATTAAGAGTATTTGATTGTTACTATATTTTGGTTTAAGAGACCATTACTTTCATTTCAGTCACTTAATGATTGTATAATTCATTTAATGAAATTGTTTATGTTAATTCTTTCAATTGTAATTGGTATAAATCTGTGGTTTGTTCCACAAATTTCTGAACATTGTCCGTAAAAAAGTCCTGGTTTGTCAATTGAAATTATTGTTTGATTTAATCGTCCTGGAACTGCATCTATTTTTACACCGATTGTTGGGACTGTTCATGAATGTAAAACATCTGTTGATGAAATAATTATTCGAATTTTGGTTAATATTGGTAAAATTGTGTGATTATCTACATCTAATAGTCGAAATGATTCTGATTCTTTTTTTTCTATATATGATTCTATTTCAATTTGTTTAGAGTCTGAATATTCATATGTTCAGTATCATTGATGACCTATAGTTTTAATTGTAATTGTTGGATTGTAAATTTCTTCTATAATATAAATAATTTTTAATGACGGAATTGCAATAGTTAATAAAATTATTGATGGTAGAATTGTTCATAAAATTTCGATTGGTTGATTATCTATTGTGTTTCGTGTTGATAATTTATTTCTTAATGTTAGTGACATTATAATAAATGTAATAATTGTGATTGTTGAAATTACTAATATTGTAGTGTCATTAAAAAATGTTAATTGTTCTATCAAAGGTCTTGATGTTTCTATATTATTAAATTTTTTTCATAGTGGTATTTCTAAGGAAAAATTAATTTTATAAATGAATTTTAAATTCATAGCACTATTCTGCCACTCTTAGATATTTAATTAATATTGTTAATTCATCAAAAGAGTGTTGTGCGGGTGGTAAATTAAAAATTCATTCAATTGAGGAAGATGGTTTACATCTAAATATTGCAATTCGTTTAAATGAAATTGCTTCTCAAAAAATAAATAATAAGAATATAATTCTAATTATTGATGTAATTGCTCCTATTGATGAAATAAAATTTCATAATATAAATGTGTCAGGGTAGTCTGAATATCGACGTGGTATACCATTTAGTCCTAAGAAATGTTGTGGGAAAAATGTTAGATTTACTCCTAGGAATATTATTGAAAATTGTAATTTTAATCATTTTTTATTTAGTGATGTTCCTGTAAATAATGGAAATCAGTGAATTGCTCTTGCAATAATTGCAAATACTGCTCCTATTGATAGTACATAATGGAAGTGTGCAATTACATAATAAGTATCATGTAATGATACATCAATTGATGAATTAGCTAATACAATTCCAGTTAATCCTCCTACTGTAAATAGGAAAATAAATCCTAAAGTTCAAATCATTTGAGGAGATTTTTTTGATCTTCCTTGTATTGTTGCTAGTCATCTAAAAACTTTAATGCCTGTAGGTACAGCAATAATTATTGTTGCTGATGTAAAATATGCTCGTGTATCTGTATCTATTCCAACTGTAAATATGTGATGAGCTCATACAATAAATCCTATTACTCCAATTGATAGTATGGCATAAATTATTCTTACATGTCCAAATGTTATATTTTTTCCGGTTTCATTTATAATAATTTGTGAAATTAATCCAAATCCTGGTAAAATTAGAATATATACTTCTGGATGTCCAAAGAATCAGAATAAATGTTGATATAGAATAGGATCTCCTCCTCCAGTAGGATCAAAAAATGATGTATTAAAGTTTCGGTCTATTAATAGTATAGTAATCGCTCCAGCTAATACTGGTAATGATAATAATAGTAAAATTGATGTAATTAATACAGATCAACAAAATAAGGGTATTTTATTTATATTTATAAATTTTGGTCGTATATTTGCAATTGTTGAAATAAAGTTAATTGCTCCTATAATTGATCTTGCTCCTGCAATATGAAGAGAAAAAATAGTTAAATCTACGGATGGACCTGAATGTGCTATGTGAGATGAAAGCGGGGGATACACTGTTCATCCTGTTCCTGATCCTGATCCTGAAATTGATCTTAATAATAGAATTGTTAGTGATGGAGGTAATAATCAAAATCTTATATTATTTATTCGTGGAAATGCTATATCAGGTGCTCCAATTATTAATGGAACTAGTCAATTTCCAAATCCACCAATTATAATTGGTATAATTATAAAGAAAATTATAATAAATGCATGTGATGTAATAATTGTATTGTAAATTTGATCATTTTTAATAAATGAACCTGGTTGAGTAAGTTCAATTCGAATAATTATTCTTCTTATTGATCCTAGGAGTCCAGATCATATTCCTAAAATAAAATATAGAGTACCGATGTCTTTGTGGTTAGTAGAAAATAGCCATTTTTTCATTTAATGGGATGGCTGATAAAGGTGATAAATTGTAAATTTATTTATGGTTTTTAAAACCTCTCATTAGGTCTTATATTCATTTTAATGATATTGAATTGCAAATTTGAAGGTAAATTTTATTTAAGGCTTATAATTTGTTTATATTTTTAACTTTGAAGGTTAATAGTTTAGTTAACTTAAATCCTTAAATAAATTTAAGGATTATAAATGTTGGAATTCTTAGTACGTTTATTATTAAAATTGAAATATTTTTGTTTGAGAAATTTATTTTTTTTTTTTTTGTTGAGAATTCTATTATAGTTGTTGATGTTAATTTTATATATATGAATGTTGATATGGTTGATGATAAAATTATAGATGAGGATAATCAAATTGATTTGTTAATAATTGATTGTAAAATTATTCATTTTGGAAAAAATCCTATTGTTGGAGGTATACCTCTAATTGATAAAATTATAATAATAAAAAATATTTTTTGTTGTTTTTTTTGTATATTTATTTGGTTTATATATAAAATATTTTGTTTTTTTAGTATGTTTATGATTAAAATATTTATTGTTGAATAAATTACTATAAAATAAATAAATTGAAATTTTGATAGGTATATAGATGTAATTATTCATGGTGAATTAGAAATTGATGAATATGCCATTATTTTTTTTATAGAAAGTTGTTTTATTCCTGTTGCTGGAGATATTAATAATGATAAAATTATTGGAATTATTATTATTTTTATTGAAATTATTTGACAAATTACGGTGGTGGGAATAATTTTTTGTCATGTTGTTAAGATTATACAGTTATTTCATGAAATATTTCTTATTATTGTTGGTATTCATAAATGAGTTGGTATTATTCCTATTTTTATTAATATTCTAATTGTTAATATAATTCTATTATAGAGGGGGGTCTCTAAAATATTGTTAATTAAAATTGATATTAGTATAATAGATGAAGAAGCTCTTTGAATAATAAGATATTTTATAATTTGGTCTGTAACTTTTTTTTTTTTTGTTAATAATGGTAAAAATGAAATTAAATTAATTTCTATTATTATTCATGAGAATAAAATATTATTTGAGGATAAATTTGAGATTGTTCTTGTTATTAAGGTTAAAATAAATATTAGTTTTGAATTATTAATTTTAATTAAAAAGAGAATTATTATTTCATAATTGAGGTATGAACCCAATAGCTTTTTTAGCTTATCTTTTTAAAGAATGATGTAATTTGCATAGAAAATTTTGAATTTTTTTGTCTTAATTGAAATTAAGTTCTTTAATTTAATGAGAGTGATTTTTTCACATTTTTTATTACATCAAAATAGCCCTTTTTATCAGGCATCTCATT